CCCAATAGAAAAACTACTCTGTGATGAATTGTCTGATCATTGGAATTATATAAATGAACAAAAAAAGAACAACCTGAGTAAAGAATTTCGAAATAGAATTGAAGCTCTGGATAAAGGATGTATTACTCTAAATGTGCTCGAAAAAAGAATTAGATTGTGTAATGATGAGACTAAAAAGGACTACTTGCCTAAAATATATGATCCTTTTTTGACTGGACGCCATCGTGGAAAGATCAAAAAATTATTTTCATCCTCAAATAAAACTTTAATAAAAAATTACATAGAGACAGGTTGGATAAATAAGATTCATGGTATACTTTTAACTACTGATTATGACAAATTGGAAAAGAAAATAGATACATTTGATAGAAATTCACTATCAAGAGAAAATACTTTATTTGCATTTCCAGAAGACGAACAAGAAAGAATTGATTTAGAAGATCAAATCAAAATTTTCAAATTTTTATTCAATCCGGTTATAACTGATCCCAAGGCGAAAAGAATTAGAAAAAAATCTATTGGAATAAAAGAAATCGGTAAAAAAGTTCCTCGATGGTCATACAAATTAATCGATGAGTTAGAACAACAGGAGGGGATAGAAAATGAAGAAAACATAGCGGAGGATCATGAGATTCGTTCAAGAAAAGCCAAACGTGTAGTCATTTTTACTGATAAGCAAGAAAATACTGATACTAATACCCCAACTAATAATCCTGATCAAGCAGACGAAGTGGCTTTGATACGTTATTCGCAACAATCAGATTTTCGTCGAGACATAATCAAAGGATCCATGCGTGCTCAAAGACGTAAAACTGTTACCTGGGAACTAGTTCAAGCAAATGTGCATTCCCCTCTTTTTTTGGACAGAATAGACAAACCCTTTTTTTCTTTTAATATCTCCGAGTTAGTAAAATTCATTTTTAAAAACTCGATGGATAAAAAAACAAAAAAATTAATAATTTCGGATTATACAGAAGAAAAGAGAAAAGAAAATGAGAAAAAAAAAGAGGAACAAAAAAGAGAAAAATACAAAAGAGAAGAGAAAGCACGAATAGAAATAGCAGAAGCCTGGGATAGCTTTCTATTTGCTCAAGTAATAAGAGGTTCCATATTAGTAAGCCAATCCTTTCTTAGAAAATATATTCTATTACCTTCATTGATAATAGCTAAAAATATAGTCCGTATGTTATTATTTCAATTTCCCGAATGGTCCGAAGACTTAAAAGATTGGAAAAAAGAAATGCATGTTAAATGCACCTATAACGGTGTTCAATTATCAGAAACCGAATTTCCAAAAAATTGGTTGACAGACGGTATTCAGATAAAGATCCTATTTCCTTTTTGCCTTAAACCTTGGCACAGGTCTAAGCTACGATCCCCCCAACAAAATCTGCTGAAACTGAAAAATAAAGGACAAAAAAACGATTTTTGTTTTTTAACAGTTTGGGGAATGGAAACTGAACTTCCTTTTGGTTCTCCCAGAAAAAGACGTTCATTTTTTAAACCCATTTTCAAAGAACTCAAAAAGAAAATGAAAAAATTGCAAAAGAAGTCTTTTCTAGTTATACAGTTTTTAAAAGAAAAAACAAAATTCTTTCTAAACATCTCAAAAGAAACAAATAAATGGTTCATCAAAAGAATTCTATTTATAAAAGGAATGATAAAAGAACTTTTAAAAACGAATCCCCTTCTATTCTTTGGATTAAGAGAAATATCTGAATTGAGTGAAACTAAAAAAGATTCGATAATGAGTAATCGGATGATTCACGAATCATCCATTCCAATTAGATCTTTTGATTTGAAAGATTATTCATTGACAGAAAAAAAAATGAAAGATCTCGCTGATAGAACAACCGCAATCAGGAATCAAATAGAAAAAATTACAAAGGACAAGAAGAAAGGATTTTTAACTCCGGAACTAAATAACAAAATCACTATTAGTTCTAATAAAAAAAGTGCTCCTGTTAAACTAGTACAACCAATAAAAAATATTTCGCAGAAATTCAAAAGAAGAAATGTTCGATTCATCCGTAAATCATATTTTTTTATAAAATTTTTAATTGAAAGGATATATCTAGATATCGTTCTATCTATCATTTATATTCCAAGGATCAATACACAACTTTTTTTTGAATTATCAAAAAAAATTCTTGATAAATACATTTCCAATAATGAAACAAATAAAGAAAAAATTAATAAAACAAATAAAAATACACTTCGGTTTATTTCGACTATCAAAAAGTTGCCCTTTGGTTTTAGTAAGAAGAATTCTATAATTCTTTTTGACTTATCCTCGTTGTCACGAGCATATGCATTTTACAAATTATATCAAACCCAACTTATTAACTTGTATAAGTTAAGATATGTTCTTGAATATCACGGAACGTCTCTTTTTCTTAAGAATGAAATAAAGAATTATTTCGAAGAACAGGAAATATTTTATTCTGAATTACGACAGAAAAATATTTTTAATTCTGGAATGAATCAATGGAAAAACTGGTTAAGAGGCCATTATCAATATGATTTATCCCCAATTAGATGGTATCGTTTAGTACCCAAAAAATGGCGAACTAAAATCAATCAACAACGTATGGATCAGAAGAAAGATTTAAACAAAGGTTATTCTGATGAAAAAACAGACCAATTAATTCATTACAAAAAATTAAACGTAAATGATTTCAAAGCAAATTCATTACCAAATCAAAAATATAACTTTCAAAAACACTATAGGTATGACCTTTTATCATATAAATCTATTAATTATGAAAATAAGGAGCATTCCTATATTTATGTATCACCATTAGGTATAAGAAACAAAGAGAAGATTTCTTATGATTACAATATACATAAGGGTATATTATTTAATATGTCAGGGGATCTTATTCCTATCAATAATTATCTAGGAGAAGATGATATTATGAATCTGAAGAAATTTTCAGATAGAAAATATTTCGATTGGAAAATTTTCAATTTTTCTGGTAAAAAAAAAGTCGATATTGAGTCCTGGATCGATACCAATGGTAATAAAAACGCTAAGGCTGAGGTTAATAATTATCAACTAATTGACAAAATTACTAAAAAAGGTCTTGCTTATCTTACAATCTATGAAAATCAAAGAATCCAGCCATCCAAGAAAAAAAAACACCTTTTTGATTGGATGGGAATGAATGAAGAAATACTAAGTCGTCCCATATCGAATCTGAAACTTTGGTTCTTCCCTGAATTTATCCTATTTTATAATACATATAAAATGAAACCGTGGATCATACCAATCCAATTACTTCTTTTTAATTTGAATAGAAATGCAAATGTTAGCGAAAATCAAAATATCAATAGAAAGAGAAAAGGGGATCTTTTTATATTATCAAATGAAAAAAGAAAATTAGAATTAGAGAATCGAAATCAAGAAGAAAAAGAATCCCCAGGCCGAGGTAATCTTGAATCAGATGCACAAAACCAAGAGAATCTTGGATCGGTTCTCTCAAACCAAGAAAAAGATATTGAAGAAGATTATGCAGGCTCGAATATGAAAAAACGTAGAAAGAAAAAGCAATACAAGAGCAACACAGAAGCAGAGCTTGATTTCTTCCTAAAAAGATATTTACGTTTTCAGTTGAGATGGGATGATTCTTTAAATCAAAGAATGATCAATAATATCAAAGTATATTGTCTCCTGCTTAGATTGATAAATCCAAAAGAAATTGCTATATCCTCTATTCAAAGGGGAGAAATGAGTTTGGATATTCTGATGATTCAAAAGGATTTTACTCTTACAGAATTGATGAAAAAGGGGATATTAATTATCGAACCAGTTCGTTTGTCTATAAAAAATGACGGACAATTTATTATCTATCAAACGATAAATATTTCATTGGTTCATAAGAGTAAGCCCCCAATTAATCAAAGATACCGAGAAAAAAGCTATATTGATAAGAAAAATTTGGATAAATCCATTGCAAGACACCAAAGAATGCCCGAAAATAGGGACAAAAATCGTTCTGATTTGTTTGTTCCTGAAATAATTTTATCCACTAAACGGCGAAGAGAATTACGAATTCTAATTTCTTTCTATTCGAGGAATAGAAATGTTATACATAAAAATCCAGTATTTTTCAAATACATAAAAAACTGTAGTGAAGTTTTGGATAAAACCAAAAGAGATAAAAATAAACTAATTAAATTGAAGTTCTTTCTTTGGCCTAATTATCGATTAGAAGATTTAGCTTGTATGAATCGATATTGGTTTGATACGTATAATAGCAGTCGTTTTAGTATGGTAAGGATACATATGTATCCACGATTGTAAATTCGTTAATAACACCTTTTCATATGCATTCTCTACCCTATCTGATATATGAAAGAAAGAGATGCATCCATGCATTATTTTACATTCCATTCTGATAACTGAATACTAATTCAATGCACGTATCAATATCCATTAGATCTATAAATGAATCAACAGAATCTTCTTATTTATTATTTGCAGTTTTTTTAAGTTAATAATAGTTTTTCCTTTTTTTGAGTGTAGAAATATAACACCTTTCCTATTTGTATCCAAACAAAATAGAAAATAGGATTCATTTTTTATTTGAAAAAATGAAATGAGTTGATAACATTAGGAGTTCATAAAGAAATTAAGATTATTGTATATACAAACTATAAATTAGTAGCATTATTCTAACTGATTGGTAAAATTTATTTATTGAATTGTAAAAAGAAAAACAAAAAAGGATAGAAGGTTCCGTTTTATGGTAAAAAATTCATTCATTTCCGTTATTTCACAAGAAGAAAAAAAAGAAAACAGTGGGTCTGTTGAATTTCAAGTTTTTAGCTTCACCAATAAGATACGAAGACTTACTTTACATTTGGAATTGCACAGAAAAGACTATTTATCTCAGAGAGGTCTACGTAAAATCCTGGGAAAACGGCAACGACTTCTGTCTTATTTGTCAAAGAAAAATAAAGTACGTTATAAAGAATTAATTAGTCGGCTGGGTATTCGGGAATCAAAAACTCGTTAATTGAAAAGTAACTTGAATTATTTGATTTACTAGATCTTGAATTTTGATGAACTTCTTTTCGTTTTCAGCAATTCATGAAAGAATGAATCGAGGAATAACCTATGAATGTAACAACTACAAGAAAAGACCTCATGATAGTCAATATGGGACCTCACCACCCATCAATGCATGGTGTTCTTCGGCTCATCCTTACTCTAGATGGTGAAGATGTTATTGATTGTGAGCCAATATTGGGTTATTTACACAGAGGGATGGAAAAAATTGCGGAAAACAGAACAGTTATACAATATCTGCCTTATGTAACACGTTGGGATTATTTAGCGACTATGTTCACAGAAGCAATAACTGTAAATGGACCCGAACAGTTGGGGAATATTCAAGTACCTAAAAGAGCCAGTTATATCAGAGTCATTATGTTAGAGTTGAGCCGTATAGCTTCTCATCTCTTATGGCTTGGCCCTTTTATGGCAGATATTGGTGCACAGACTCCTTTTTTCTATATTTTCCGAGAAAGAGAATTAGTATATGATCTATTTGAAGCTGCCACCGGTATGAGAATGATGCATAATTATTTTCGTATCGGGGGAGTAGCAGCCGATCTACCTCATGGATGGATAGATAAATGTTTAGATTTCTGTGATTATTTTTTAACAGCGGTTTATGAATATCAAAAACTTATTACGCGGAATCCTATTTTTTTAGAACGAGTTGAAGGGGTAGGCATTATTGGTGGAGAAGAAGCAATAAATTGGGGTTTATCAGGACCGATGCTACGAGCTTCTGGAATACAATGGGATCTTCGTAAAGTTGATCATTATGAATGTTACGACGAATTTGATTGGGAAATCCAGTGGCAAAAAGAAGGAGATTCATTAGCTCGTTATTTAGTCCGAATCAGTGAAATGACAGAATCTATAAAAATTATTCAACAGGCTCTGGAAGGAATTCCAGGGGGGCCTTACGAGAATTTAGAAATCCGATCCTTTGATAGAGAAAAGGATCCAGAATGGAATGATTTTGAATATCGATTCATTAGTAAAAAACCTTCACCCACTTTTGAATTGCCGAAACAAGAACTATATGTAAGAGTTGAAGCCCCAAAGGGAGAATTGGGAATTTTTTTAATAGGAGATCAGAGTGGTTTTCCTTGGAGATGGAAAATTCGCCCACCCGGTTTTATCAATTTGCAAATTCTTCCTCAGTTAGTTAAAAGAATGAAATTGGCTGATATTATGACAATACTAGGTAGCATAGATATCATTATGGGAGAAGTAGATCGTTGAAATGATAATTGATACAACAGAAGTACAAGATATCAATTCTTTTTCCAGATTGGAATCCTTCAAAGAGTTCTATGGAATCATATGGATGCTTGTACCTATTTTGAGTCTTGTATTGGGAATTACAATAGGTGTACTCGTAATTGTGTGGTTAGAAAGAGAAATATCCGCAGGAATACAACAACGTATTGGGCCTGAATATGCTGGTCCTTTGGGAATTCTGCAAGCTCTAGCCGATGGGACAAAACTAATTTTCAAAGAGAATATTCTCCCGTCTCGAGGGGATACTCGTTTATTCAGTATAGGACCATCCATAGCAGTTATATCCATTTTACTAAGTTATTCAGTAATTCCTTTTAGCTATCACCTTGTTTTATCTGATCTCAATATCGGTGTTTTTTTATGGATTGCCATCTCAAGTATTGCTCCCATCGGACTTCTTATGTCAGGATATGGATCAAATAATAAATATTCCTTTTTAGGTGGTCTACGAGCTGCGGCTCAATCAATTAGTTATGAAATTCCATTAACTCTTTGTGTGTTATCAATATCTCTACGTGCGATTCGGTTAAACATAAACTTTTCTTTACTTCTTTCTTTTTAGTAAAGAAATTGAATAAATATCAGAATTGTTTTATTCATTATTCGGGTTGATGAACTAAATCAGATAGTTATATGAGTGAAAGAAAACAGCTTCTAAATTAGCAGTAAAAAAATGGAGTCTCATCTCCTACGTACAAGAATTAAAAGAAAATAAAGATAAGCAAGACCTTTACCCCAAGATTGGTTGATTAGTCATCCTAGCTTGAAGCGGGCTAAAAAGATCAACCGTATATAGTTTTTATTATCCTTTCTATGTAGTACTATAACGGACGATTGAGTAAAAATAAGTGGATGGTTAGGAACACCAAAATACATAAAGGATTAGTAATGGAGATTTTTTATGTAAATTATCCAAAAGGGTATTTTTCATAACATAAAAAGAATACTAATTGGGGCTTTAAGTTGGTAGAAATGATCAAGCAGTACTCCTCACGATTCCGATCCAGAGTATGCTCCTATCCACAGATTCAAAAAAATGATTATCAGGAACGAAATAATCCTTTCATTTTGTAACTCCCTTTTAAGAAAGAAGAAGAGGAACGAAAAAGAAGATCTTTTTATTCTTTCATATATTCATAGAGATAGTGTGTCATGAT